AGCAGACGCTAAACAAGCTATGGAACCGGGTCATTTGTTTGATTTGTTACATCAATATCAACGTAAAGGTGTCTACAATACAAAGTTCCAAGAGTCATGGAGTTCATTGTTCGTGCTGGTGAACAAGAGTTTTGAGCGGTTCAGAGAACGAACCCTTGTTCCCCAATAGCTCAGTGGTAGAGCGGTCGGCTGTTAACCGATTTTAGTCGTAGGTTCAAATCCTACTTGGGGAGATCCTTTTTCTCTAAAGGCTTTATCCTCAAGCGAGAAACGGTGACTTTCTTTTTCATTCTCGGAAAAAAGAAAATGCTCAATCCATCAAATATTTCTCTGAAATAATTACATGTTAGTTAATTTGGTGGTAAGTTGACAACGATAGAATGTTTGTTTCTATTGCTAATCAGTTTGGTAAGTTTGCAAGGATTACTAGAGAGAATGACTTTACTTGGTTGAAATTCCATGATATAATATGATATAATAGAATATAATATGATACGATAGAATCATGCAAATTCTAGATTGGAAATAAAGGAATCCAAGGTGAAAATAGCAGTTTACGGAAAAGGTGGAATCGGCAAATCAACGACTAGTTGTAATATATCAGTGGCCTTATCAAGACGTGGTAATAAAGTGTTACAAATAGGGTGTGATCCCAAACACGATAGTACTTTTACTCTGACAGGATTTTTAATCCCTACCATAATTGATACTTTACAAATTAAGCATTATCATTATGAGGATATTTGGTACGAGGATGTGATTCATAAGGGTTACGGAGGAGTAGATTGTGTGGAAGCGGGTGGCCCACCTGCAGGTGCCGGCTGTGGAGGCTATGTGGTAGGAGAAACTGTGAAGTTGTTGAAAGAATTAAACGCATTTGACCAATATGATGTAATATTATTTGATGTGTTGGGCGATGTAGTTTGTGGAGGGTTTTCTGCGCCTTTGAATTATGCGAATTATTGTATTATAATTGTCGATAACGGGTTTGATGCATTATTTGCAGCCAATCGCATTACCGCGTCCATAAGAGAAAAAGCCCGTACGCATTTGCTCCGATTAGCTGGTTTAGTCGGAAATCGTACATATAAACGCGATCTTATCAATAAATATGTCGAAGCTTGCCCAATGCCTATAATAGAAGTACTACCTCTTATTGAGCATATACGAGTTTCTAGAGTGAGGGGTAAAACCTTATTTGAAATGGTTGGATCTGAACCATGTCTTCACTACGTTTGTGAATATTATTTAAGTATAGCAGATCAACTCTTATCACAACCAGAAGGTATTGTACCAAGAGAAATGCCAGATCGGGAAATCTTCCGCGTACTCTCTGATGTTTATCGAAAACCCAGTGGTCAAGAAAAGAACCCAAATTCCGAAAAATTCATGGAATTTAGCATTATTTGAAATGAATTGGATAAAATTATGTATAAAATCGAAAATCTTACTATATCAGTCCAAATCTCCGAAACTCTAACCTTCGAATGTGAAACGGGGAATTATCATACTTTTTGCCCCATTAGCTGTGTAGCCTGGTTATATACCAAGATTGAAGACAGTTTCTTTTTGGTAATAGGAACAAAAACTTGTGGTTATTTCCTACAAAATGCGTTAGGAGTTATGATTTTTGCCGAACCGCGCTATGCTATGGCAGAATTAGAAGAAGGAGATATCTCGGCTTATCTCAATGATTATGAAGAATTAAAAAGGCTTTGTATTCAGATACAAAAAGATAGGAATCCAAGTTTTATCATATGGGTAGGCACTTGTACTACAGAAATTATCAAAATGGATTTGGAAGGTATGGCACCAAAGCTGGAATATGAAATAGGAATACCTATTCTAGTGGCAAGAGCAAATGGTTTGGATTATGCTTTTACTCAAGGGGAAGATACTGTATTAGCTGCAATGGCACATCGCTGTCCAGAACAAGAATTTGATTCTCGGGAACGAAAACATTCCACTCTGAAAACAACCGATTTGGTAGAAGACTATAAAAAGCATCCTCCATTGGTTCTTTTTGGATCTTTACCTTCCAACGTTGCTTCTCAATTGAATATAGAATTAAGACAGCAATCCATACAAGTAGCGGGTTGGTTACCTGCGCAGAAGTATAAAGATCTTCCTTCTTTGGGCAAAGGAGTTTATGTCTGTGGTGTGAACCCTTTTTTAAGCCGTACAGCAACCACTTTACTAAGACGGGACAATTGTGAATTAATTGTAGCTCCTTTCCCGATTGGACCGGACGGGACACGGGCTTGGATTGAAAAGATTTGTTCTGTTTTGGAGATTGAACCCCAGGGTCTAGAGCAAAGAGAAGAACAGATTTGGCAAAGTTGCAAGGATTATCTTGATTTGGTACAGGGAAAATCCGTCTTCTTCATGGGAGATAACTTGCTAGAAGTCTCTTTAGCAAGATTATTAATCAGATGTGGAATGATCGTTTATGAAATAGGCATTCCATATATGGATAAAAGATATCAAGCTGCTGAATTAGCACTTTTACGTGATTCCTGTAGAAAGAAGTGTATACCAATACCACGAATTGTGGAAAAACCAGACAATTCCAATCAAATACGGCGTATGCGGGAGTTACAACCTGACCTGGCCATCACGGGAATGGCTCACGCGAACCCATTAGAGGCAAGAGGAATTAGTACAAAATGGTCCATTGAATTTACTTTTGCTCAGATTCATGGATTTTCCAATGCAAGAGACGTGCTTGAATTAATTACCCGTCCTCTAAGACGGAATGAAAATTTAGAAAACTTAGATCGGGCTACTCTGGTGAGAATTAACAAATAAGAAGATCCATCGGAACGTCAACACTAACATATTTCATAATCCTTGGAGACATACAGGAAATGATTCTATTCCACTTTTCCCTTTGATTCAAGTTTGTTTTTATGATCAATACTTTTGACATTCATTTCTCTTCCATTCCTGAGAAAAAGAGAGGATCCATCGAATCTCAAGTATGGTTTTTCACCAATCGAGTTCAAAAACTCAGTAGACACCTCGGGACACATAAAAAAGACTATTCCTCCCAAAGGAGTCTGCGGAAACTTTTGATCAAACGGAAGCGACTTCTTCTTTACTTATACAATAAAAAGAAACTTGGTTCCAAACCAAACTAATTTGTTTATCATAAGTTTTCAACTTAATTGATAAGGAATTTTTTACAAAATCTATTTAAACAAAAAAATGGCTGTTCCAAAAAAACGGAAATCTGGGAATAACAAAAAGCTTTGGCGAGCAAAAGCATTGAAATTCAAAAAAATCCTTAGTAATTTTAAGATTATCGATCATATCTATTCTGAATATCAAGGGTTCAAAAAGTCATTAAAACAACAAAAATAAAGAGATAAAATTTTATTAAAAGATGATTAAAAAAAAAAAAATAGAATATTATTTATATAAAATAGAATATTATATGGAGAATAAATGGCTCATTCAGTCAAAATTTATGATACATGCATTGGTTGTACGCAATGTGTACGAGCATGTCCTACTGATGTTTTAGAAATGGTCCCTTGGACCGGTTGTAAGGCTAAGCAAATAGCCTCTGCTCCACGAACAGAAGATTGCATAGGTTGTAAAAGATGTGAGTCTGCTTGTCCAACAGATTTTTTAAGTGTACGTGTTTATTTAAAAAACGAAACCACTCGTAGTATGGGACTAGCTTATTAAGTAAAAACTTAAAAAGAAACAGTCTTGTTTATCCAAGGTGAAAAAACCTCTTTTTACATAGATGTTTTTTTCACCTTGGATTACTTTCTTTTTCAATTAACCACCTTGGATTACTTTCTTTTTCAATTAACCATTATAAATGAACCATCCATAACTATGAAAACCTATCCCTAAAAGATTGACACCAAAATAGCATATCCAAACAAACAAAAATCCAATAGAAGCTACAAGTGCTGGTTTTTTACCTTTCCACCCTTTATTCAATCTTATATGAATATAGATTGCAAAAATTAGCCATGTTATTAACGCCCAAATTTCTTTTGGGTCCCAATTCCAATAAGATCCCCAAGCTTCGTTAGCCCATACTGCTCCTGAAAGAATACCTATAGTTAAAAGGATAAAACCGATAAATAGTGTATAATAACCCAATTGATCTAATTGTTGAATTAGTTGAAGTTTACGGAAATTTTCTACTAAAAAAGGAAAATAACTTTTCTGTTTTTTTTCTACACTAATATTTGAACATAAAAAAAGAGATAAAGAAAATTTTTCCTTTGAACTCAAAATTAAGAGAGCAATAGAAGCTAAAGATCCACATAAAAGAATTATATATGCAAGTAATATTATAATGACATGCATCATTAACCAATGAGTTTGTAAAGAAGGTACTACCGTTTCAGTTTGTTGCATTTCTTTAGGAAGAACTAAAGTAGCAAACCCGTGAGTAAACATAGCACTTGGTGTTGTAATTGCACCCAACCAACGAATATTAGGATTTAAAACTTCCAGAATAATCTGGATCAAACATGAATTCCATGAGATAAATAGTAAAGATTCATATAAATTACTTAATGGTAAATGTCTTGAGGAAAACCAACGAATTATTAATACTATCGTTAAACAAAAAAAAGTAAAAATTAAGCCTCTTTTCCCAGAAATTCTTAGTTCTTTTACTGGGTAAAAAAAGATTCCCCCAAAAATAAAAGCAATTACTAAAATTAGAGAAAAATAGAATTGATTGAATATTTGTTCTAAAGTTAGAAATAACATGGGTCCTCCTTAACTAAAAAAAAAAAAAAAACTAACATATTTAAACTGTTGAACTAAATAGTAGGTTTTGCCGCCACTCGGACTCGAACCGAGAAGCTCAAGCACTGCTTCCTAAGAGCAGCGTGTCTACCTATTTCACCATGGCGGCTTATTTCTATATTAAATAGAAATAAATAGAAAACTATTGAAAAATTATTTTCATTATAAAAATACAAAAATATCCAATTAGATATAGATTCATTAAAAAATAAACGGAGCCTGATCTAGATGGTCGTTGATATCACGGAGTGTTTAAGTCGCAGGTTCGACTCCTGTTGCTCTGATCTAATTTAATAAACACAAAAAAAAAAAGGGGGGGGGAAATAGTATGTTTGGATACTAGACATTTTAGTATCCAAAACAATAAAAAAAGAAATAGAAAACGAACAGTTCAAAGCAAATTGTTGTATAAAAACAACTCAAATATAAGTTTTTACCTTTTCTTTTATCAATCAATATATTGAATATAACACTTTTTTGTCAAGCAAAAAATACTCTAAAAACAGAATTACAAGTTTTTAAAATAAACAAAACATACGTATTCTCCAAATAGAATTACGACTTCCATCAGCCGTATTAAACCAATATCTATTCATGCAAAGAAGATCCTCTAGACGATAACTAGGCCAAAGAGTTTGTTTCATTTTTATTTTCGACTCTAAATATATATTTTTAGTAATTTTTTGATTAAAATTTTGATGAAAATAAAAATTATCTTCAACGTTTTTTTTTTTCGGTTTTTTACAATTCAAACGATTTAATATACGAAATTCCCTACGACGTTTTGGAAGAAAAATATCTTCAAGAAAGAAATTGTTAAGTTTCAAAAAAGATTCAGTCACTTGTTTCTCTAAATTTTCTTTAGGAAATAAAAATGAAATATTAATAAGTCTTCGTCTTAAAACTTTTTCCATAGGTAATTGTGAAACAGGTTTGATTACTCTTTTTAGTATTATATTTTTTATATCTTTATTACGAAAATCTAATTTTTTCATATCATGTGTAAATAAGAAAAATTCAATAGGCATATCTTGAAAATATATATTAACAAAAACTTTGATTCTTTTGGGATCATTTGCCATTTTTCGTAAAATAGAAAATTGTTTAATCAAATTGGTATAAGATATTTTCATACTTTTCCAATACAAAATTTCTTTGTGTAAAGTTTTAGCAAATAATCTGTACATGTCATCATCACGCTCTTCATTTATGAAATCATCATCTTTTTGATCATCAATTAAATCTAATAACTTCTGTAAATGTTGTTCTCGGTGTCTATACTCGTTATTTGTAATTTTTTTCCTTTTTTCTATTAAATTTTCCTCAAGTATTGCTTGTTTTTCTAACGTATTACTTATATTTAATGTTGTTTCCTCTTTAATTTCTTTTTTTTTCTCGTTTTTTTTAGGTTCTTTCGCTTGTTTTTTCTTTTTGGAACAAAAATAAGATGCAAGATACTTTCGTTTTTCGATTTTTTTATCTATTATTTTGTCTAATAATTCTTGCTCTGCTTTACTTTCGATCCAATTTTGTCTTATTGTAGATATTTCGGCACATTTATAACCAAACCTTTTTTTTAACAATTTTCTTTTTTTTTCTTGTTTTGTTAATCGTTTTTGTTGTGCTGCCAAAATTTCTAGTTCTTTGTGTATACTTTCTTTTTTCTTTTTTACATCTATACCATCCTTTTCTGCTTTCTTTAGAAGTCTTTTTTTTTGTATTAATTTTTTTTTTTTTGCTTGTTCTTGTCTCCATTTTTGAATGAAAAAGGCACGTTTCTGTAGTTTTATGAATTCAAAATACACTCGTTCCTGTGTTGATAACAATTTTTTTTTTTTACTCAGTAGCTGTATTGACGGCATATTATTGCATACTTCCCAGAAACGGCATCTTTTTCGTCTACAAAAAATCCAATATCTTATAAAAAATATCTCAAACTCTCGTTTTTCTTGTTCTGTTTTTGTTTCGGAAATAAAATGAAATTTCAGAATTCCTTCGAAATGTGTGAATAATTCATTATTGATTTTGTTTGATAATTCATTGAAAAATTCTTCAGTGTCTTGAAAACCCATCTTATAATTTAAGATAGAATCAGAAAAAGATTCTTTTGGTGAATACAACCCAATTCTTTTTTTTTCTAAAAAAAACCTAGAAATCTCTTTTTTATTGAAATCAAGATAATCATATGCTAAAAGATTCAATCTATAACGTTTATTTAGCTTAAACAGAATTTTTTTTTTGTAAGATGTAAGCATCAAAGCATTTTTTTCTATTTGGTCTTCTTTGAAATTTTTCTTTTTTATTTTCCATTGTTGACTAACCTTACTTCTCCATAAATTAGGTTCTATATAAGACCATAAGAATTCTGAATTTAAATCGTAACGATCATAACAATTTATCCAATGTTTCCAATTCTTTTTCTTATATTGTTGAGGTTCTTTATATCCGCTTTTTGGATCTAATAAGTATTTTTTTATGTTTTTTTTAATGAATGGATACGACGAAGTTTTTGTTTCAAAAAACTGTGTTAAAATAGATTTATCTTTTGTTACACAACGCCATATATCGTGGAAAACATATGCTTGAGAAAGTCTCTTATCATGAGTAAGACAAAAAACTTGCTTTCTATTGAAAAAAAATATTCGTTTAAAAATTATTATCAGAGGTCTTGTGAAATAAATCCTAGATAAATAAATAAGATTTTTCAAAAAATAAAAAAAAACATCTCTATAAATATCAAAAATTTGATCAAATTTTTGCAAAAAAAAGAACCAATTTTTGATTAGTGGCCCATTTTTCGAAATGTTGTTTTTTTTTGAGTTTCCCGTCAAAGATGATTGCTCTAATTGCTTATTCTTATTAATTATTTTTCTTCTTAAATTATCTATTTCGTTTTGTATAGCATATGATTCATGATTTTTTTTTTGAATGTCTTCTTTTAAACAATTGAGACTATTTTTTATTTGAATTATCCAAGTATCATGATCTAGATGACTCGATTTTTGGATATTTTTTTCTGAAAAACATTCGTTCTTGTTCTTAGACCAAATTTGATTTAATCTTTTTTGAGAATGGATATTTGTTTCTTTCGAGTAAATACTTTTAATTTGATCTTGAACTCGTTTTATATTCGAGAAGAAGTTTTCTTCTTTAAAAAACGGAAAGGTTAAACTAAAATCTACTGAAAGTTCCGAAAGTTTCTTCTTTATTTCTACTAAAAGCGGTTGCCAAAAACCGAGTGTTCGTACCTTATTACCATAAGGGGTATAAACTTCATATCCTCCTATCGACATATAGGTAGGTTTAACTCTATGACTGGTATCCAACGGTTTATGCCAAGGTTTTAAACGAAAAGGATTCAAAATTTTGATTTGAAAACCATCTTCCCACCATTTGCCTGGACGGCTTTCTTCAGAAAATTCTATACCGTCAAAGGTACAATTTATATAAATTTCCTGAGAAAGTTCTTCCCAGTCTTCTTGAAATTCTGGAACTTGTAATAATAAAATGCGACCGATATTTTTAATACCAATCAATAAAGGTAATACTAGTTTTCTTCTCAAGAAAGCTTGAGCTATTAATAAAGGTCCCCTAATTCTATGAAACACATGATGATCCAATTTAGCTAAATTTGCATAATATTTTTTTTTATACACGGATATTCTTAGGTTTTTCACTATTTTTGATTGTTTATCCATAGCTGATGGATTCAATCTTTGAATAAACTTATTATTTATTTTTAAAAAGACTTGAACAACCATTTTACATAAACTTCTAATACGGAAATTTAGAATCGAAACCAAAATTATCTGAAAGTCTATCTTTCTATTTATATAGGACTTGTTTTTCATTCTACAAACCACAGGAGAATGTATTTGTTTTTTTAAAGATCTAAAATTCAGACGAAAAGGTTTAATAGATCTTCCTTTTCGAGATCTTATGCTTCCTTTAAACATGTATAAACGATTATTACACGAAGCATGTTTAGCTCTGACAAATAATTCTGTATCATCGCCATATTCGTCTTCATAATATCCTACGTTTTTTAAAGGAGCTGCGCGAAAATCTGATTTATTTGTTTGTTCTTCGTATAAAAAATCTTGAATCAAATCAGATTCCCATTGAGGTAGTTCTTTTCGAACTTCATTTTCTTCAATTTTTCGAAAAGAAGGGGTAGACAAGTTCATCTCTTTGTTTTGTATAGAATTAAGTTCTATGTCTTTACTTTTATTTGTTTCTTTGAGTTTTTCTTCCTCAATTATTTTCGATTCTAATTTTTCAAAATAGATAAAAACTAAATGCCTATTTTTATCTTTCAAAACTAAAAACAAATTGATAATGTTTTTATAGGGAAAGTTTTTATCATTAATTTGTTTATAAAGAAGCTTGAACAGAAAATATGTGTAAACCTTATTACGATTTATTTGTGATATAGTTTTTATTACTATATTTTTTTCTTTCTTTTTGTTTTCAAAAAAAGGATCTTTACAATTGAAATATTTCCATTGCGAAAAAGATTCAATATTAGGAAATATTGAACGAACATGATCGAAAGAAAAGTAGTTCCAAGGCATTTTCTCGTTTTCTTTTTTTGAGTCCATAAAAATAAGCTTAATATATTCGTTCTCTTTTTCAAGCGAAGAACTACAAATATTTTTAATACCATAAAAATAGCTATGAAAAACTATATTTTTTGACTTTTTTATGTAATATACATATGAGTTTTGCAAATTTTTTCTCTTTTGATAATCAGAAAAATCTAACAGATCAAAAAATGTTCTAGTTTTTATCATCTGTTCTTTTTTTTGTTGTTCTTCAACAATAATTTGTTCAATTAAGTCTTGTTCAGTTTTTTCAAACCGAAGAATAAAACGAGTTTTTACTGTATCATAAAAATCTAATTTTTCTTTTATTCGTCCCATAGCAAGAAGAAGTCTTTCTTCAGGTGTGATTTCTTCTTCTTCAGGAAACATTTCGAAAGTAATTGAATCCCTTCCTTTTTGTATTTCGTAAACATTTTTATACTCTTTTTCCTGTAGTTCTTTTTTCTTCAATCTTTTTTCTAATTTATTCCATAAAATTTCTATTGCTCTTTCTTCTTTTCGCTTTTTTCTTTCCTCGTTATATACTTTCCCAAATGCTTTCCATCTTGTCATCGATAATTTTTCTACTAGTTTATAATATTTCATTAACAAACGAGATGATCTACAAAGTAAAGGATCTTCAAATTCTTGAAAAGTTTCTCCTCGAGAGAGTGTTAATTGTATTTTTTTTTCCAATGCTTCTTTCTTTGTACTTCCCGCGCGTTCCTGGATCCACATTTTTCTTTTTTTAGGCCAAAGTATAGTTTTTTCTTTTATCAGTTGGTATACACGTTGGAGAACGAATTTGATCATAGTTGGTTGAAAAGTTAAAGCCCAATCATAGACTCGAATTGGCTTAACTGTAACTGTATATCTTTTTTGCTTTTCTTCTCTCGCTAGAGTTTCGGCTTTATTTATTCTATTTACTCTATTCCTAAATTCTTTCCATAAAACATTTTTTCTATTTTTCAAATTATTTGTCCATATTTTATCATTATGAGAATAAATTTTTTTAAAATCTTCTAAATTTTTAGCTAAGGTAAATTTCGTTGGTAATAATGTAAAACAAAGCTTTTCTTTACCGTCACTATAGCAGTGACCAAAAAAGTATTGGGATACTCGGTCTTTTAGAAAAGGTAAGAAACTTACGCCAGGTTTTATGTATGTATTTCGTATCCATCTCTGATAATTAAAAAATAAAACAGGCCACTCCAAAGGCCATAATTTTTTCCATTTTGAAAAAGTATTTTTTTGGACTAAACTATCTTCTTTCTTTTTTTCTAAAGATGTACCTTTTTCAAGGTCCCATACTAAACTTTGATCTGTTTGTTCGTTATCATTTTTTACCCAAGAGAAATTTGTTCGCCACGGATAGATAGAGCATGGTATTCGTACTGATCCTAGGAAACAATAGATATAACAAAAAAAAATTAGACCACAAAATCTTTTTATTTGATAGTTTGTATATGTACTTTTGTTCAAACGGATAAATAGCAATTTTATAAAATGAAGCAAAAGTAAATTACTCCCAACATAGCCACAAAAAACACAAAGAACAAAAACAAAATTAGAACTATATCTAAAAAGAAAAACATTAATAAGTCTTGTTAATGTCGAATTGCCAAAAATAACAGGGTTAAGCAATTGAATAAGACATCCATCTATAAAAAAAGTACAGTTTTTTTGCAATGAGCAAAAAACAGTTTGTATTTCCCGTTTTTTTGTATATAAAAAAAAACGGGAAACTAAGTAAGGCAAAACTACTAAAGACATTAAATGAGGTTTTATTAATGTTTGGTAAAGTGGAGCATAATAGATAGATAGATATACTAAAAATTGTCCTGCAAAAGATCCACTAACAAAGACTTTGCCTTCTGGGATTCCGATAAAAAGAAACGTTCTTAAAGAGAACAAAAAGTTTGGACCAAGAGATAAAGTTGATAAAAATCCGTACAATATTCCAATCGTCACGTTTTTTGGAACAGCCATTTTTTTGTTTAAATAGATTTTGTAAAAAATTCCTTATCAATTAAGTTGAAAACTTATGATAAACAAATTAGTTTGGTTTGGAACCAAGTTTCTTTTTATTGTATAAGTAAAGAAGAAGTCGCTTCCGTTTGATCAAAAGTTTCCGCAGACTCCTTTGGGAGGAATAGTCTTTTTTATGTGTCCCGAGGTGTCTACTGAGTTTTTGAACTCGATTGGTGAAAAACCATACTTGAGATTCGATGGATCCTCTCTTTTTCTCAGGAATGGAAGAGAAATGAATGTCAAAAGTATTGATCATAAAAACAAACTTGAATCAAAGGGAAAAGTGGAATAGAATCATTTCCTGTATGTCTCCAAGGATTATGAAATATGTTAGTGTTGACGTTCCGATGGATCTTCTTATTTGTTAATTCTCACCAGAGTAGCCCGATCTAAGTTTTCTAAATTTTCATTCCGTCTTAGAGGACGGGTAATTAATTCAAGCACGTCTCTTGCATTGGAAAATCCATGAATCTGAGCAAAAGTAAATTCAATGGACCATTTTGTACTAATTCCTCTTGCCTCTAATGGGTTCGCGTGAGCCATTCCCGTGATGGCCAGGTCAGGTTGTAACTCCCGCATACGCCGTATTTGATTGGAATTGTCTGGTTTTTCCACAATTCGTGGTATTGGTATACACTTCTTTCTACAGGAATCACGTAAAAGTGCTAATTCAGCAGCTTGATATCTTTTATCCATATATGGAATGCCTATTTCATAAACGATCATTCCACATCTGATTAATAATCTTGCTAAAGAGACTTCTAGCAAGTTATCTCCCATGAAGAAGACGGATTTTCCCTGTACCAAATCAAGATAATCCTTGCAACTTTGCCAAATCTGTTCTTCTCTTTGCTCTAGACCCTGGGGTTCAATCTCCAAAACAGAACAAATCTTTTCAATCCAAGCCCGTGTCCCGTCCGGTCCAATCGGGAAAGGAGCTACAATTAATTCACAATTGTCCCGTCTTAGTAAAGTGGTTGCTGTACGGCTTAAAAAAGGGTTCACACCACAGACATAAACTCCTTTGCCCAAAGAAGGAAGATCTTTATACTTCTGCGCAGGTAACCAACCCGCTACTTGTATGGATTGCTGTCTTAATTCTAT